GCTAACGTAGCTTAAAATAAAGCATGACACTGAAGATGTCAAGACGAATTCTCGAAGATTCCGTGGGCACGAAGGCTTGGTCCTGACTTCACTATCAACTTCAACTAAACTTATACATGCAAGTCTCCGCACTCCTGTGAAAATGCCCTTATCCCCCCGCCCGGGAATAAGGAGCTGGCATCAGGCACGCACCTGCAGCCCAAGACGCCTTGCTTAGCCACACCCCTAAGGGAACTCAGCAGTAATAGATATTAAGCCATAAGTGAAAGCTCGACTTAGTTAAAGTAAATTAGGGCCGGTTAAACTCGTGCCAGCTACCGCGGTTATACGAGAGGCCCAAGCTGATAAATACGGCGTAAAGAGTGGTTAAGGAAAACCTAAACTAAAGCGGAACCCCCCCAAGGCTGTTATACGCACCCGGGGGAAAGAAAACCCACCACGAAAGTGGCTTTAATAACCCCGAATCCACGAAAGCTATGTCACAAACTGGGATTAGATACCCCACTATGCCTAGCCCTAAACATTGATGGCACCCTACCCCGCCATCCGCCCGGGAACTACGAGCATTAGCTTAAAACCCAAAGGACTTGGCGGTGCTTTAAACCCATCTAGAGGAGCCTGTTCTAGAATCGATAATCCCCGTTCAACCTCACCCCCCCTTGTTTTTCCCGCCTATATACCGCCGTCGTCAGCTTACCCTGTGAAGGTAATATAGTAAGCAAAGTTGATAAAATCTAAAACGTCAGGTCAAGGTGTAGCATATGGGGGAGGGAAGAAATGGGCTACATTCCCTGCCCCAGGGAACACGAAAGATGATATGAAATTCTCATCCGAAGGAGGATTTAGCAGTAAGTAGAAAGCAGAGAGTTCAACTGAAACCGGCCCTAAAGCGCGCACACACCGCCCGTCACTCTCCCCAAAACCCATAAATAGATAACTAATAAGTTTATAAACCTTTAAGGGGAGGCAAGTCGTAACATGGTAAGTGTACCGGAAGGTGTACTTGGAAGAATCAGAGTATAGCTAAAACAGGAAAGCGCCCCCCTTACACTGAGGAGACACCCGTGCAAATCGAGTTATTCTGACGCTAAAAAGCTAGCCCACAAACCAGGAATAAAAAACCATTATAAGTTTTCCCTAAATAATTTAAAATAAATAAATAAACCATTTTTCCCTCCTAGTACGGGCGACGGAAAAGAGTACAAGCGAGCAATAGAAAATAGTACCGTAAGGGAAAGCTGAAAAAGAAATGAAATTAAACCATTTAAGCTTTAAAAAGCAGAGATTTAAACTCGTACCTTTTGCATCATGAATTAGCCAGTCCCCCCAAGCAAAGAGCCCTTTAGTTTGGCACCCCGAAACTGGAGCGAGCTACTCCGAGGCAGTCTATTGTAGGACGAACCCGTCTCTGTTGCAAAAGAGTGGGAAGAACTTTGAGTAGAGGTGATAAACCTAACGAGCCCAGTAATAGCTGGTTCCCTAGGAAATGGATTGAAGTTCAGCCCCCTAAGTCATTATGCCACCCTAGAATTACTAGACCTGGACCTTAATAAATTAGGGGAGTTAGCCAAAGGAGGTACAGCTCCTTTGGAAAAGACACAACTTTATTTAGCAGGGTAAGGATCATACTAATTAAGGCAAGTGCCTGAGTGGGCCTAAAAGCAGCCACCTCAAAAGAAAGCGTTAAAGCTCAAGCACACTTTTAAGCCCAGTATTATGATAATAATTCCAACCCCACTAACCCCACTAGGGCCTCTCATGCAGCCATGAAAGAGGTCATGCTAATATGAGTAACAAGGAGGTAATAGACCTCCTCCTAGCACACGTGTACATCGGAACGGCCAAACCACCGACTATTAAACGGCCCCAGCCATTAGAGGGAAATGAATAATAAACTATACACTAGAAATGCATTCAAATCTATGCCGTTACCCCTACACCGGAGTGCTTGAAAGGAAAGACTGAAAGAAAAAGAAGGAACTCGGCAAACGAAAGCCCCGCCTGTTTACCAAAAACATCGCCTCTTGCATAATAAGAATAAGAGGTCCCGCCTGCCCTGTGACATCTGTTTAACGGCCGCGGTATTTTGACCGTGCAAAGGTAGCGCAATCACTTGTCTTTTAAATGAAGACCTGTATGAATGGCACAACGAGGGCTTAACTGTCTCCTTTTTCCGGTCAATGAAATTGATCTTCCCGTGCAGAAGCGGGAATAACATCATAAGACGAGAAGACCCTGTGGAGCTTTAGACAACAAGCAGAGCAAGCTAAATGCTTTTAAATTAAAAAAATTAAACTGCGCACCCTGCTTAAATGTCTTTGGTTGGGGCGACCGCGGGGAATACAAAACCCCCATGTGGAACGAGAAAACATCACTCTAAAGCTAAGAACCCCCATTCTAAGCAACAGAACTTCTGACCAAAACGATCCGGCTAAAGCCGATCAACGGACCGAGTTACCCCAGGGATAACAGCGCAATCCCCTTTAAGAGCCCATATCGACAAGGGGGTTTACGACCTCGATGTTGGATCAGGACACCCTAATGGTGTAGCCGCTATTAAGGGTTCGTTTGTTCAACGATTAAAGTCCTACGTGATCTGAGTTCAGACCGGAGCAATCCAGGTCAGTTTCTATCTATGGAATGATCTTTTCTAGTACGAAAGGACCGAAAAGGAGAGGCCAATGCTATAAGCATGCCTCGCCCCCACCTAGTGAAGACAACTTAAGTAGGCTAGGAGGCCTGTTCTCCTAGCCTAAAAAAACGGCGTGTTAAGGTGGCAGAGCCCGGCCATTGCAGAAGACCTAAGCCCTTCCAATAGAGGTTCAAATCCTCTCTTTAACTATGACTCACACCTTAATTATCTATCTATTAAATCCCCTCACATTTATTATTCCAGTTCTTTTGGCCGTAGCATTTCTAACTCTTATTGAACGAAAAGTTTTGGGCTACATACAACTACGAAAAGGACCCAACGTTGTTGGACCATATGGTCTGCTCCAGCCCATCGCCGATGGAATTAAACTGTTTATTAAAGAGCCTGTTCGACCATCCTCCGCCTCCCCCACCCTTTTCATTTTAGCCCCCATCCTAGCACTAACTATTGCCCTGCTTCTATGAACACCATTATCTATCCCCTACCCCGTGACCGACTTTAACCTAGGCATTCTGTTCATCATGGCCCTTTCAAGCCTAAGCGTATATTCCATCCTTGGGTCAGGATGAGCATCAAACTCAAAGTATGCCTTAATCGGAGCCCTGCGAGCCGTTGCTCAAACTATTTCCTATGAAGTGAGCTTGGGACTAATTATTCTTAACACTATTATTATTACAGGGGCATTTGCCCTACAAAACTTTAATACGGCCCAAGAAAGTGTATGACTAATTATCCCAATATGACCCCTAGCCGCAATATGATATATCTCAACGCTAGCGGAAACCAATCGAGCCCCCTTTGACCTAACTGAAGGAGAGTCTGAACTAGTTTCCGGCTTCAACGTTGAATATGCAGGAGGTCCATTTGCTCTTTTTTTCCTAGCGGAATACGCCAATATTCTCCTTATAAATACCCTATCGGCAATCATATTTCTAGGCTCCTGCCACATCCCGGCCATCCCCGAATTGACATCCCTCAACCTTATAACCAAGGCCGCTTTTCTATCAATCATTTTTCTCTGAGTACGAGCATCCTACCCACGCTTCCGATACGATCAACTTATACACCTAGTGTGAAAAAGCTTTTTGCCTCTAACACTAGCCCTTCTAGTATGACACCTATCTGCCCCAATTGCCTTCGCAGGATTACCCCCTCAGCCATAAAGGAATTGTGCCTGAATAAAGGACCACTTTGATAGAGTGTTTAAAGAGGGTTAGAGCCCCTCCGACTCCTTAGAAAAAGGGGGCTCGAACCCCATGCTTAGGAGATCAAAACTCCTTGTGCTTCCACTACACCACTTTCTAGTGAGGTCAGCTAATTAAGCTCTTGGGCCCATACCCCAAATATGTAGGTTAAACTCCCTCCTTCACTAATGAACCCCTTCATCCTAGCCACCCTATTGCTTGGCCTTGGCCTAGGAACCACCATTACATTTATAAGCTCCCATTGGCTCCTTGCATGAATGGGTCTTGAAATTAATACCCTAGCCATTATTCCCTTAATATCTAAATCTCACCACCCTCGAGCAGTTGAAGCAACTACCAAATATTTTCTCATCCAGGCCACTGCAGCCGCAATAATTCTTTTTGCTAGCACCACTAATGCATGAATAACCGGACAATGGGGCCTTCAACAAATAACCCACCCCCTAGTAACAACCTTGGTTATTATAGCCCTAGCTCTTAAACTAGGGTTAGCCCCCCTTCACTCATGACTCCCAGAAGTACTTCAAGGATTAGACCTTACCACAGGCCTGATTTTGTCTACCTGACAAAAGTTAGCCCCCTTTGCACTACTCATCCAAATTCAATTTTCTAACCCCTCCCTAATTATTTCCCTCGGATTGTTATCTGTATTTATTGGAGGATGGGGGGGCCTAAACCAAACCCAGCTCCGGAAGATTATGGCCTACTCCTCGATTGCACACCTAGGCTGAATAACCCTAATTATCCAGTTTAACCCCTCAATTACCCTCATAGCTCTATTTACATATATAATTATTACCTCCTCATTATTTTTTACCTTTAAAATTAATTCATCCACTAGCATTAATTCATTGGCTATATCCTGAACAAAGACTCCTATTTTAGCCGCCCTAACCCCCCTCCTCTTATTGTCCTTAGGGGGCCTGCCCCCCATGACGGGATTTATGCCTAAATGACTTATTATTCAAGAACTTACCAAACAAGGATTAGCTCCAACAAGCACATTAGCCGCCCTAGCGGCCCTTCTTAGTCTTTATTTCTACCTACGACTATCCTACACAACTACCCTCACTATATCCCCCGGAAGCATTAGCAACCTGGCACCATGGCGCCTCCAACCCATACAAAATTTTATACCAATCGCTATTCTAACTATAACAGCTATTTCTTTTCTACCCTTGACCCCGGCAATCCTGGCATTAATAACCCCATAAGAGGCTTAGGCTAGAAATTAAACCAAGGGCCTTCAAAGCCCTAATCGGGAGTGAAAATCTCCCAGCCCCTGATAAGACTTGCGGGCCTTTAACCCACATCTCCTGCATGCAAAGCAGACACTTTAATTAAGCTAAACCCTCTCTAGATGGGAAGGCCTCGATCCTACAAAAACTTAGTTAACAGCTAAACGCTCCAACCAGCGAGCATCCATCTACCTTTCTCCGCCACCGGAGACCAGGCGGAGAAAGCCCCGGCAGACGTCTAACCTGCTTCTCAAAATTTGCAATTTCGTATGTAACACCTCAGGGCTTGGTAAAGAGAGGGCTTAAACCTCTGTTTATGGGGCTACAATCCACCGCTTACCTCAGCCACCTTACCTGTGGCAATCACACGCTGATTTTTCTCAACCAACCACAAAGACATTGGCACCCTGTATTTAGTATTTGGTGCCTGAGCCGGGATAGTAGGAACAGCTTTAAGCCTTCTAATTCGGGCAGAACTAAGTCAACCAGGAGCTATTCTAGGAGACGATCAAATCTACAACGTTATTGTTACGGCACATGCTTTCGTTATAATTTTCTTTATAGTAATACCAATCATGATTGGAGGCTTTGGAAATTGATTAGTTCCTTTAATAATTGGAGCGCCGGACATAGCCTTCCCTCGAATAAATAATATGAGCTTCTGGCTTCTCCCTCCATCCTTCCTACTTCTTTTAGCTTCTTCCGGGGTTGAAGCAGGCGCCGGCACAGGATGAACAGTATATCCCCCCCTTGCGGGCAATCTAGCCCACGCGGGGGCTTCAGTGGATCTAACCATTTTTTCCCTTCACTTGGCAGGTATCTCATCAATTTTAGGGGCCATCAACTTCATTACAACCATTATTAACATGAAGCCCCCAGCAATCTCGCAATACCAAACCCCCCTTTTTGTTTGAGCTGTCCTAGTTACAGCTGTACTTCTTCTCCTCTCCCTGCCCGTTCTTGCAGCAGGAATTACCATGCTCCTTACTGACCGAAACTTAAACACAACCTTCTTCGACCCCGCAGGGGGAGGGGACCCCATTCTCTATCAGCACTTATTCTGATTCTTTGGTCACCCAGAAGTTTATATCCTTATTCTTCCAGGGTTTGGTATGATTTCTCACATCGTTGCATATTATGCTGGCAAAAAAGAGCCCTTTGGCTATATAGGCATGGTTTGGGCTATAATAGCAATTGGTCTTTTAGGTTTTATCGTTTGAGCCCACCATATGTTCACAGTCGGAATAGACGTTGACACACGAGCTTATTTCACATCAGCTACAATGATTATTGCCATCCCAACAGGAGTAAAAGTCTTCAGCTGACTAGCAACGCTTCATGGAGGGACCATTAAATGAGAAACTCCCCTTTTATGGGCATTAGGGTTCATTTTTCTTTTCACTGTCGGGGGGCTTACAGGAATTGTTTTAGCTAACTCCTCATTGGATATTATTCTTCATGACACCTATTATGTAGTGGCACACTTCCACTACGTTCTTTCCATGGGCGCTGTTTTCGCCATTATGGCAGCCTTCGTCCACTGATTCCCCTTATTTTCAGGATATACCCTTCACAATTTATGAACCAAAGTCCAATTCGCAATTATGTTTGTAGGCGTAAACATTACATTTTTCCCTCAACATTTCCTAGGGCTGGCAGGTATGCCCCGACGATACTCTGACTACCCGGATGCATACACATTGTGAAATACCATTTCCTCTATTGGCTCATTAATTTCTCTAGTAGCAGTTCTTATGCTTCTATTTATTATCTGAGAAGCATTTGCCGCAAAACGGGAAGTAATATCAGTAGAATTAACATCCACCAATGTTGAATGACTTCACGGATGCCCCCCTCCCTACCACACATTTGAAGAGCCTGCATTTGTTCGAGTACAGGCAACTTAACGAGAAAAGAAGGAATTGAACCCTCGTTTACTGGTTTCAAGCCAGTCGCATAACCATTCTGCCACTTTCTTAATAAAACACTAGTAAAATAAGTATTACACTGCTTTGTCAAGGCAAAATTGCGGGTTGAACCCCCGCGTGTTTTAAGGACACCAAAATGGCACATCCCTCACAACTAGGACTCCAAGACGCGGCTTCCCCCGTTATAGAAGAATTAATTCACTTCCACGACCACACGCTAATAATTGTATTTTTGATTAGCACGCTGGTACTTTATATTATTGTAGCAATAGTATCTACAAGCCTAACTAACAAATACGTCCTTGACTCTCAAGAAATTGAAATTATTTGAACCATTTTACCGGCAATTATTCTTATCCTTATTGCCCTCCCCTCCCTACGAATTTTATATCTTATGGACGAAATTAATGACCCTCACCTTACAATTAAAGCTCTAGGCCACCAATGATACTGAAGCTATGAGTACACAGACTACGAAGACCTGGGATTTGACTCGTACATGATTCCCACTCAGGACCTGACCCCAGGGCAATTCCGACTTCTAGAAGCAGATAATCGAATAGTAATCCCTATTGAAAGCCCAATCCGCGTGCTTGTTTCAGCTGAAGACGTCCTCCACTCATGAACAGTACCAGCCTTGGGCGTAAAAATAGACGCCGTACCAGGGCGCCTAAACCAAACAAGCTTCATCTCATCACGCCCCGGCGTTTTTTATGGTCAGTGCTCCGAGATTTGCGGAGCAAACCATAGCTTTATACCCATTGTAGTAGAAGCAGTGCCGCTAGAACACTTTGAAAACTGATCCTCTATAACCCTTGAAGACGCCTCATTAAGAAGCTAAACCGGGAATAGCGTTAGCCTTTTAAGCTAAAGACTGGTGACCCCCAATCACCCTTTATGACATGCCTCAACTAAACCCCGAGCCTTGACTCACCATCTTAATTTTTTCATGACTAATATTTCTTATCCTTGTTCCCTTTAAAGTTTTAGCCCACACTTTCCCTAACGAACATCAAGCCCAAGACAAAAAAGAATCTGTTACAGAACCCTGAAATTGACCATGACATTAAACATATTCGACCAATTTATAAGTCCCACACATTTTGGAGTGCCATTAATTAGCCTCGCCCTAATTCTTCCCATACTTTTATATCCCACCCCAACTGCCCGATGACTAAACAATCGGCTACTATCCCTTCAAGCCCATTTCATCAACCGTTTTACCCAACAGCTTCTTCTCCCTGTAAACTCAGGGGGGCACAAGTGAGCAACTCTATTAACTTCACTAATAATTTTCTTAATCACCCTAAACTTACTTGGCCTTCTCCCCTATACTTTTACTCCCACCACACAACTCTCCCTTAATCTAGGCTTGGCTGTACCACTTTGACTAGCAACCGTAGTTACTGGAATACGAAACCAACCAACCCACGCTTTAGGCCACCTACTTCCAGAAGGGACCCCAACACTTCTTATCCCCATCCTTATTATTATTGAGACAATCAGTCTTTTTATCCGCCCCCTAGCCCTAGGTGTCCGACTAACAGCGAACCTCACGGCGGGCCACCTTCTTATTCAACTAATCTCCACAGCCACGTTTGTCCTTTTACCCCTAATGCCCGCCGTTGCTATTTTAACCGCCACCCTTCTTTTTCTTCTTACCCTATTAGAAATTGCCGTAGCCATAATTCAAGCATACGTATTTATCCTTCTTTTAAGCCTGTACCTACAAGAAAACATTTAATGGCCCACCAAGCACATACGTTCCACATAGTTGACCCCAGCCCCTGACCACTAACCGGGGCAGTAGCCGCCCTCTTAATAACATCAGGTTTAGCCATCTGATTTCACTTCAACTCCACAATTTTGATATCCTTAGGTCTAACACTTCTTATTCTGACAATATACCAATGATGACGAGACATTATTCGAGAAAGTACATTTCAAGGTCACCACACACCCCCGGTCCAAAAGGGCTTACGGTACGGAATAATCCTATTTATTACATCTGAAGTCTTCTTTTTTCTTGGGTTCTTTTGAGCTTTCTACCACTCGAGCTTAGCCCCTACCCCAGAACTAGGGGGATGCTGACCTCCCATGGGGATTACTGCCTTAGACCCCTTCGAAGTCCCATTACTTAATACTGCTGTCCTCTTAGCATCAGGCGTCACGGTAACCTGAGCCCACCATAGCATTATAGAAGGAAAACGCAAACAGGCAATTCAGTCTTTAGCCCTTACAATCCTTCTAGGCTTTTATTTTACTTTTCTTCAGGCTATAGAATATTATGAAGCCCCGTTTACTATTGCCGACGGAGTATACGGCTCTACATTCTTCGTAGCAACAGGCTTCCACGGACTCCATGTAATTATTGGATCCGCATTCCTAGCTGTAGGCCTGCTCCGCCAAGTTAAATTTCACTTTACATTAAATCATCACTTCGGCTTCGAAGCGGCCGCCTGATACTGACACTTTGTTGACGTTGTATGATTATTCCTCTACGTCTCTATCTACTGATGGGGATCTTAATCTTCCTAGTATTAAATTAGTACATGTGACTTCCACTCACCAAGCCTTGGTTAAACTCCAAGGGGAGATAATGAATCTTGTCTTAATAGTTATTACCATCTCTATTCTTCTCTCCTCCCTTCTTGCCATAATTTCATTTTGACTTCCTCAAATAAGCTCCGACTACGAAAAACTATCTCCCTATGAATGTGGATTCGATCCCCTAGGAACAGCACGATTACCATTTTCACTGCGATTTTTTCTTGTTGCCATTCTATTCCTCCTTTTTGACCTAGAAATTGCCCTTCTCCTGCCTCTGCCATGAGGAAACCAACTTCTATCCCCTCTACTAACATTTTTTTGAGCAACAACCATTCTGGCCCTGCTTACCCTGGGCCTCATTTATGAATGAACTCAAGGGGGCTTAGAATGAGCTGAATAAGCAGTTAGTCTAAATAAAACATTTGATTTCGGCTCAAAAATTTATGGTTAAAACCCATAATTGCTTTATGACCCCTCTTCACTTTTCCTTCTCATCAGCCTTTATTTTAGGGCTTATGGGACTTACATTTCATCGAACCCACCTCCTTTCTGCCCTCCTTTGTCTTGAAGGAATAATACTGTCCCTATTTATTGCCCTCTCGCTTTGGGCTCTTCAACTAGACTCCACCGGATACTCAGCAGCACCAATGATCCTACTAGCATTCTCAGCATGTGAAGCCAGCGCAGGGCTAGCATTGCTAGTAGCAACTGCACGGACCCATGGCACTGACCGCCTTCAAAACCTAAACCTATTACAATGCTAAAAATCCTAATCCCTACTTTTATGCTAACCCTAACGGTGTGGATTAGCCCGGCAAAATGATTATGGACTTTAGCCGTGGTTCATAGCCTAATAATTGCATTAATAAGTTTACCTTCACTGGCATGACTATCAGAAACGGGTTGATCAAAGATAGGCCTATATATGGCGGCTGATCCTCTTTCAGCCCCCCTGCTAGTTCTTACCTGTTGACTCTTACCCCTTGCAATCCTTGCTAGCCAAAATCATATATTAGAAGAGCCCCTCACCCGCCAACGCACCTACATCTCCCTCCTAACATTTCTACAATTATTTTTAATTTTAGCTTTCACAGCCACAGAATTAATTATATTTTATATTATATTGGAAGCCACCCTAATCCCTACCCTCGTAATTATTACTCGCTGGGGGAACCAAGCCGAACGACTTAACGCAGGCACATACTTTTTATTTTACACTTTAGCAGGGTCCCTTCCCCTCTTAGTTGCCCTCCTCCTCCTCCAAAACGATACAGGAACCTTGTCTATACTTACCCTACCATTTTCTAAAACCCAACAACTAGGATCCTACGCAGACAAGGCCTGATGACTGGGCTGTCTTATAGCCTTCCTAGTTAAAATGCCTTTGTACGGAATTCACCTTTGACTTCCCAAAGCTCATGTAGAAGCCCCTGTCGCCGGGTCAATAATTCTTGCAGCTGTTCTTCTTAAACTAGGAGGGTACGGCATAATACGAATTATAGTTATATTAGAACCCTTAACCAAAGAACTCTCGTACCCATTTATCATCTTCGCCCTATGAGGAATCATCATGACAGCCTCAATTTGCCTACGACAGACTGACCTAAAGTCCTTAATTGCTTACTCATCAGTAAGTCATATAGGATTGGTGGCAGGAGGTATCCTAATTCAAACTTCCTGAGGCTTTACCGGCGCCCTAACACTTATGATTGCCCACGGACTTGCATCCTCTGCCCTATTCTGCTTAGCTAACACCAATTACGAGCGAACTCACAGCCGAACTATAATTTTAGCCCGAGGACTACAGATCCTTTTACCATTAATAGCCTCCTGATGGTTTATTGCCAGCTTAGCCAACCTTGCTCTTCCCCCCCTTCCTAACTTGATAGGAGAATTAATAATTATTTCTGCTCTATTTAACTGATCACCGTGGTCCTTACTTATTACTGGAACAGGAACGGTTATTACTGCGAGCTACTCATTATACCTATTCCTAATAACCCAACGGGGTCCCCTTCCCCCCCACGCAATTGCTTTAAACCCTTCTCACTCTCGAGAACACTTACTCATAACTTTACACCTTATCCCCTTAATTCTCTTGATTACTAAACCTGAGTTAATTTGAGGTTGAACTGCTTGTAGGTATAGTTTAAGAAAAACACTAGATTGTGATTCTAGAAATAAGGGTTAAAATCCCATTACCCACCGAGAGAGGCAATGAAGCAATGAGGACTGCTAATTCCCACCCCCTCGGTTAGAGCCCGAGGCTCCCTCACCGCTACTAAAGGATAACAGCTCATCCATTGGTCTTAGGAACCAAAAACTCTTGGTGCAAATCCAAGTAGTAGCTATGCACCCCACCGTACTTATAATAGCGTCAAGCCTAATGATTACACTAACGCTCCTTTTACTCCCCCTTGTTAACTCGCTTTCCCCCCGCCCCCTTAGCTCCACCTGGGCCAACATGCAAGTAAAAACGGCGGTTAAGACAGCCTTCTTTATTAGCCTCATTCCTTTATCCCTATTCCTAAATGAAGGAATAGAAGTAATCACCACTAACTGAAATTGAATAAACACAATAACTTTTGAAGTAAACATCAGCCTAAAATTTGATTATTATTCCATTATCTTTATTCCCATCGCACTGTATGTCACCTGGGCCATTCTTGAGTTCGCACTTTGATATATAAACACGGACCCAGAAATTAACCGATTCTTTAAATACCTACTTATCTTTCTAGTAGCAATAATTATTTTAGTATCCGCCAACAATATATTCCAACTATTTATTGGATGAGAAGGAGTAGGCATCATATCTTTTCTCCTTATTGGATGGTGATATGGGCGTGCTGACGCTAACACCTCAGCACTGCAAGCAGTAGTATACAACCGAATTGGAGATGTGGGCCTAGTCTTAACCATAGCATGAATAGCAATAAACCTAAACTCATGAGAAATACAACAGATATTCTATACCTCTAAATATTCAAACCTTACTTTACCTCTTTTAGGCCTCATTCTTGCCGCTACCGGTAAATCAGCCCAATTTGGTCTACACCCCTGATTACCCGCTGCTATAGAAGGCCCTACGCCGGTCTCTGCCCTACTTCATTCTAGCACAATAGTTGTGGCCGGCATTTTCCTTCTTATCCGCCTTAGCCCTCTAATAGAGAATAATAATACCGCTCTAACTATTTGCCTATGTTTAGGCGCCCTAACAACCTTCTTTACCGCTACCTGCGCCCTTACCCAAAATGATATTAAGAAAATCATTGCATTTTCCACCTCCAGCCAACTAGGATTAATAATAGTAGCCGTCGGACTCAATCAGCCTCACCTAGCATTTCTCCATATTTGTACCCACGCTTTCTTCAAAGCCATGCTATTTTTATGCTCAGGGTCTATTATTCATAGTCTTAATGATGAACAAGACATCCGAAAAATAGGTGGCCTTCATCACTTAATCCCTACCACTTCCTCGTGTTTAACAATTGGAAGCCTAGCACTAACAGGCATACCCTTTTTGGCAGGATTCTTCTCGAAAGATGCTATCATTGAAGCACTAAATACATCCAATCTCAACGCCTGAGCCCTGACTCTTACTTTAGTAGCCACTGCTTTTACTGCCATTTACAGCTTACGAGTAGTATTTTTTGTTTCCATGGGAACCCCCCGATTTATATCATTCCCCCCAATCAACGAAAACAACCCAGCAGTTATTAACCCCCTTAAACGACTAGCATGGGGTAGTCTCGTCGCCGGTCTCCTAATTTTCCTTAACACTTCCCCACTAAAAACCCCCGTAATAACCATGCACCCTCTTTTAAAACTTTCTGCCCTTACCGTAACCGTAATGGCCCTCTTAATAGCCCTAGAACTTGCCTCTTTAACAACTAAACAACACAGCAACACACCTCGCCTAATCCCACATCACTTCTCTAACATACTCGGATTTTTCCCCATGGTAATTCACCGCTTCACCCCTAAACTATTAATAACCCTGGGACAAACCCTGGCCAATCAGATGATCGATCAGACATGACTAGAAAAAACAACACCTAAAGCAATTTCTTCTGCCCAATTAAAATTTATCACTACCACAAGTAATACTCAACGAGGACTAATCAAGACTTATCTTACCCTATTTCTTCTAACCCTAGCTCTTTTTATCCCTCTGATGGCTCGAAGAGCCCCTCGACTTACACCCCGTGTTAACTCTAACACAACGAGCAAAGCAAGAAATAACACCCAAACACTAATCAATAATATCCCCCCCCCAAAAGAATAAACTAAAGGGACCCCCCCCATATCCCCCCGAAAAATAGAAAATATTTTTAATTCCTCAACCGGAACTCAACAAACTTCACTTCAACCCCCACGAAAATATCAAAACGCTAGAGCTACCCCCATGAAATAAATGAATGCCTGACCAAAAACTGATCAATTACCTCAGCTTTCAGGGAAAGGTTCAGCAGCTAAAGCTGCTGAATACGCAAACACCACTAATATCCCCCCAAGATAAATTAAAAAAAGAACTAAAGATAAAAAAGGTCCCCCATGCCCCACTAACAACCCGCAACCAAGACCTGCCACAACCACAAGCCCTAAAGCAGCAAAAAACGGAGAAGGGTTGGACGCAACAGCAATTAAACCAACTACCAGACCAACCAACAAAAAAGACATTAAATAAGTCATAATTCTTACCTGGATTTTAACCAAGACCAATGACTTGAAAAACCACCGTTGTATTCAACTACAAGAACCTTTAATGGCCAGTCTACGAAAAACTCACCCACTACTAAAAATAATAAACGACGCACTAATCGACCTTCCTGCCCCCTCAAACATCTCAGCTTGATGAAACTTTGGCTCTCTACTAGGACTCTGCTTAGTCACCCAGATTATTACCGGCTTATTTTTAGCCATGCACTACACTTCTGATATTAGTACTGCTTTTTCATCCGTGACACACATCTGCCGGGATGTAAATTTTGGATGACTAATCCGTAGCATCCATGCCAACGGAGCATCATTTTTTTTCATCTGTATTTATCTTCACATTGGACGTGGTATCTACTATGGCTCATACCTATATAAAGAAACCTGAAATATCGGAGTTATTCTCCTTCTACTAGTAATGATAACTGCTTTCGTGGGCTATGTCTTACCATGAGGACAAATATCCTTTTGAGGGGCCACTGTAATTACTAACCTTTTATCGGCCGTACCCTACGTAGGAAATACCCTCGTTCAATGAATTTGAGGAGGATTCTCGGTAGATAACGCAACCCTTAATCGATTTTTCGCCTTCCACTTCTTGCTCCCCTTCATTATTGCCGCCATAACAATTATCCATTTTCTTTTCCTACACGAGACAGGCTCCAACAACCCCACAGGTTTAAACTCGGACGCTGACAAAATCTCTTTTCACCCATACTTCTCATATAAAGACCTGCTAGGATTCGTTATCCTTTTTATTGCCCTCCTAATTCTAGCCTTCTTCTCCCCCAATTTATTGGGGGACCCAGATAACTTCATCCCCGCTAACCCATTAGTTACCCCTCCCCATATCAAACCTGAGTGATATTTTCTATTCGCCTACGCTATTCTCCGTTCTATTCCTAATAAACTAGGGGGTGTTTTAGCCCTACTCTCATCAATTCTAGTACTAATATTTGTCCCCCTATTGCACACATCTAAGCAACGGGGCCTAACCTTCCGACCTTTAACCCAATTTTTATTCTGAACATTAATTGCAGATGTTGCACTACTTACATGAATCGGAGGCATACCTGTAGAACACCCATTTATTATTATTGGACAAGTAGCATCACTCTTATATTTCCTTCTATTTCTAGTTTTTATACCTCTTGCAGGATTACTAGAAAACAAAGCTCTTGGTTGAAACTGCCCTAGTAGTTCAGAGTAAGAACATTGGCCTTGTAAGCCAAATGTCGGAGGCTAAATTCCTCCCTAGCGCTCAGGGAGAGGAGATTTTAACTCCCGCTCCTAGCTCCCAAAGCTAGGATTCTTAATTAAACTACCCCCTGTATGTCTTTATTTAATATATAGTACATATATGTATTATCACCATATATTTATTTTAACCATTCATTTTATGTAAAGTCATTCATATGTATTATCACCATATATTTATTTTAACCATTCATTTTATGTAAAGTCATTCATATGTATTATCACCATATATTTATTTTAACCATTCATACAACAACATTTTTACTGGAGGATGACTAAAAAAGTATACAACAAGAGAGATTTAATCACCATAATAATGAACTCACGTATTGAGTACGTTCCAACACCTAATACAAAACTCATCAGTTAAGTTACACCAAGACTCAACATCTCGTCATACTCAAATACTTAATGTAGTAAGAGCCTACCAAAAGTGATTTCTTAATGCACACGGTTATTGATGGTCAGGGACAAATATTGTGGGGGTTTCACTTAGTGAACTATTCCCGGCATTTGGTTCCTATTTCAGGTTCACAAATTGATTTATCCCCCTACTCAATGAATTTTGCCAGGCATAAGTTAATGGTGGAAATCATACGATTCGTTACCCACCAAGCCGAGCGTTCACGCTAAGGAGCATTTGGTTCTCTTTTTTTATTTTCCTTTCAATTTACATTTCAGAGTGCATACAGATAAGACAATCAAGGTTGTACATTTCCTTGCAGCAAGTAAATAGTATTAATGTTAAAAGTCATTATTTTAAGAATTACATACGTTTTTATCAAGGACATAATATCTGATAATTCCTCATAAATACTCATGTGCCCCCTTTGCGTTTTTTCGCGTTAAACCCCCCCTACCCCCCCGGCACTACTGACATGACTGTTATTTCTGAAAACCCCCCGGAAACAGAAAAGTCTCTAGTGGTGCTCAATAGCCCAAAATGTGTTTATTTACATTATTATAATAATGCATCTA